TTTTTCTTTATTATTTATATAAAAATTTATTAGAAATGGTTTTATAATCAATTTAATATAAAAATTAATTATATATATATATATATATATATTAAATATTTAATTTAGGTTTAACATTGAATATTATAAAAAAGAAAAAAGAGAAATTATTAAAAATTTAATAATTTATATTAAATATTTTAATATAAAAAAAAAAAAAAAAAAATTCTATTTAAAAAAATTTGTATATAAATAAATTTTTTATAGTTTTAATAATTTATTTTAAGTTTATTTTACATATAAATTTTAGTGTTAATTATATATTATTTTAAAAATAATTTATATAATAAAGTAGTAATTAATATTAAATATTTAAGAAATTAAGATTTAGTAATATTTTAATTAATAACAAATTTTGTGCCAGCAGTTGCGGTTATACAAAAATTAAATTAAATTTTATTAGTAATTAATAAATAATTTTAATTCAAATAATAAAAATTTTAAATTATTAAGTGAAATTTTAATTTATTTAATTTTTATAATTTAGATTATGATTTAATAAATTTTATAAAAAACTAGGATTAGATACCCTATTATTAAAATTTAAAATTAAAATACTAAAATAGTAAATAATTATTTATTGAAACTTAAATAATTTGGCGGTATTTTAGTTCATTTAGAGGAATCTGTTTAATAATTGATAATCCACGAATAAATTTACTTAATTTACAATTTTGTATATCGTTGTTAAAAAAATATTTTTTAATAAAATTAATATTTAATAATTATTATATAAATTTAAATCAGATCAAGATGCAGATTATAATTAAGAATATAATGGATTACAATAAATTTATTTAAATGAATATTAATTTGTAAAAATTAATTGAAAGTGGATTTAAATGTAATTTTATTTAATTTAATAAAATGATTATAAATTAAAATATGTACATATTGCCCGTCGCTTTCATATAAAAATAAATTGAAATAAGTCGTAACAAAGTAGAGGTACTGGAAAGTGTTTCTAGAAAGAACAAATTAGAGCTTGAGTTTAAAGTATTTCATTTACATTGAAAAGATATTAAAAATTAATTAATTTGAGGGGAAAAATTAGTTATTTTGATTATAATAAAAAAATTTTTAAATAATATATTTTAAGGGGGTTAAAGTATTTTTATTGAAAAAATTAAATAATTTATAGTGAATTAGTATTGTAAAAGAATTTAGAATTAAATAAAAAAGAAATTAATTATAAGTAATTTTAATTTAATGTATCTTGTGTATCAGAGTTTATTAAAAAAAATTTTTAATAAAAAAATTCTCGAATTTAAAAGAGATAATTAATTAATAAAGTTATTGTGGCATAAATATTTAAAATAATTAATTTGAAATGAAATGTTAATCGTTTTTAAATATATCTAGTTTTTTTAGAAAAAAATTTAATTTTTTATTATATTACAAAAAAATTAATTAATTAATTTTTTTTGTAATATAATATTATATTTTAAGGGATAAGCTTTAATTTAAATTTATATAAATAATGAATTAAATTAATTGAAATTTATATAATTTATATTGTTAAAAAATTTTAATTTATTATAAATAATTTCATTTAAAATAAAATTTAATAAAATTTTATATTTTTATAAAAAAAAATTTTTAAATAAAAAAAAAATTGATATAATGATAAAATTAGTATATAAATTTTAAAAATTATTATTTTTAAAATAATTAATTAAAAGGAATTCGGCAAAAATTTATATTCACTTGTTTATCAAAAACATGTCTTTTTGAAAATAATATAAAGTCTAATCTGCCCACTGATTAATAATTAAAGGGCTGCAGTAATTTGACTGTACAAAGGTAGCATAATCATTAGTCATTTAATTGATGACTTGTATGAAAGATTGGATGAAATATAAACTGTCTCTTAATTATATTTAGAATTTAATTTTTTAATTAAAAAGTTAAAATAATTTAAAAAGACGAGAAGACCCTATAGAGTTTTATAAATAAAATTAATTAAGATTATTTATAAATTTAAAATTAAAATTAATTTATTTATTTTGTTGGGGTGACAGAAAAATTAAATGAACTTTTTTTAAATTAAAACATATATAAGTGATTATATGATCCAATATTATTGATTATAAGAAAAAATTACCTTAGGGATAACAGCGTAATTTTTTTTTTTAGTTCATATAAAAAAAAGAGTTTGCGACCTCGATGTTGGATTAAGATAAAATTTAAATGCAGAAGTTTAAAATTTTTGATCTGTTCGATCATTAAAATCTTACATGATCTGAGTTCAAACCGGTGTAAGCCAGGTTGGTTTCTATCTTTTAATAAATAAAATATTTTAGTACGAAAGGATTAAATATTTAAATTAAATTTATATTTTTGAATTTTATTAAATTTTATTTATAAAATATAAATAATAAAATTAATGTATAATATATATATATATATATATATATACTATTTTGGCAGAAAAAATGTGATGATTTTAGAATTCATTAATATATAATTAATTATATAGATAGTATATGTTTATAGTTGATATTTATATAATTACAATTGGTTTATTAATTTTAATTATTGGTGTGTTAGTAGGTGTTGCTTATTTAACTTTATTAGAACGTAAGGTTTTAGGTTATATTCAAATTCGAAAAGGACCTAATAAAGTAGGGTTTATAGGAATTTTACAACCTTTTTCTGATGCTATTAAATTATTTACTAAGGAACAAACATATCCTAATTTTTCTAATTATATTTGTTATTATTTTTCTCCTGTAATTAGATTTATTTTATCTTTAATGATTTGATTATTAATTCCTTATTATTTTAATATAATTAGATTTAATTTAGGAATTTTGTTTTTTTTATGTTGTACTAGATTAGGAGTTTATACAGTTATAGTAGCTGGTTGATCTTCAAATTCTAATTATGCTTTATTAGGAGGATTACGAGCTGTAGCTCAAACAATTTCTTATGAAGTTAGTTTAGCTTTAATTCTAATATCAAGAATTATTATAATTATAGATTTTAATTTATTAAAATTTTTTTATTATCAAGATTTTATTTGATTTATTTTTTTAATATTTCCTTTAAGATTATGTTGAATAAGATCTAGTTTAGCAGAAACTAATCGGACTCCATTTGATTTTGCAGAAGGAGAAAGAGAATTAGTTTCTGGGTTTAATATTGAATATAGAAGAGGAGGATTTGCTTTAATTTTTTTAGCTGAATATTCTAGAATTTTATTTATAAGTATATTATTTGTTTTAATATATTTAGGTGGTTTTAATTTAAGAATTATATTTTATTTAAAGTTAAGATTTATTTCTTTTTTATTTATTTGAGTTCGTGGTACATTACCACGTTATCGTTATGATAAATTAATATATTTAGCTTGAAAAAGATATTTACCTATTTCTTTAAATTTTTTATTATTTTTTTTAGGGTTTAAAATTTTATTATTATAATTTAATTTTTTTTAGTATAAATTAATAGAAATAAAAATTCTTTCTTAAGTTTTCAAAACAAATGCTTATAACAAGCTCATTAATTAATTAATTAAATAGTAAATTATCTCAATATTTATTAATAAATGGGTTAATAATAAAATAAGAAAAATAAAAAATTGTTAATAATTGTCCTGTAATAATATAAGGATCTTCTACTGGTCGAGCACCAATTCAAGTTAATAAAATTACAATTGTTACTATAGATCAAAATATAATTTGATTAATAGGGTAAAATTGAATTCCTTGAATTTTTTTATTAAATGTAAAAGGTAGAATAATTAAAATTAAAATAGATATTACTAAAGCAATTACTCCTCCTAATTTATTAGGAATTGATCGTAGAATTGCGTATGCAAATAAGAAATATCATTCAGGTTGAATATGAACAGGAGTTACTAATGGATTTGCTGGGATAAAATTATCAGGATCTCCTAATAAGTAAGGATTTGTTAAAGTTAAAATAGTTAAAAAAAATAATAAAATTACAGCTCCAATTAAGTCTTTAAAGGTAAAAAATGGATGAAATGGAATTTTATCTAAATTACTATTTAATCCTAAAGGATTATTAGATCCTGTTTGGTGTAAAAATAATAAATGAATTATTGTTATTATTAAAATAATAAATGGTAATAAAAAATGGAAAGTATAAAATCGAGTTAAAGTAGCATTATCAACTGCAAATCCTCCTCAAATTCAAGTTACAATTTTTACTCCTAATGAAGGGATAGCTGATAATAAATTGGTAATTACTGTTGCTCCTCAAAATGATATTTGTCCTCAGGGTAAAACATAACCTATAAATGCTGTTGCTATTAATAAAAATAAAATAATTACTCCTACTATTCAAGTATATTTTAAGTTAAAAGATTCATAATAAATTCCTCGTCCAATATGTAAATAAATACAAATAAAAAAAAATGATGCTCCATTAGCATGAAGAGTTCGAATTAATCAACCATAATTTACATTTCGGCAAATATAATTTACTCTGTAAAATGCTATTTCAATATTAGCTGTATAATATATAGTTAAAAATAATCCTGTTAAAATTTGTACAATTAAACATAAAGCTAATAAAGATCCAAAATTTCATCATGCTGAAATATTAGATGGTGAAGGTAGATCAATTAAAGATCCATTAATAATTTTTAAAATAGGGTGAGTTTTTCGAATAGTAATATATTTGTTTATCATTAATTTTTTTAAGAAGATGATCGAATTGGTCCATAAAAAATATTAGTAATTTTTACAACAGCAATTAATGTAATAAATAAATAAATTACTAATATTATTATAATTAAAAATGTTTGATTATTATATAATTTTCTTAAGTTAATTTTATTTTCATTATTTATAAATAATATTATTTGAGAAAAATTATCTATATCTGAATTTATGGATAAATTTATTCATGAAATATTATTAATAAATATGAATTTAATTAGTAATATAGTAATTAATGAAATAAAAAATATTTTTTTTAAATTAATTATAGATTTAAATATTTCATTAGAAGCAATTCTTGATACATAAATAAATAATACTAATAATCCTCCTAAAAAAGTAAGAAATAAAATATATGAAAATCAATAAGTTTTAATTAATATTCCTGATAATAAACAAGTTAATAGTGTTTGAATTAAAATTATTAATCCTATTGATAAAGGATTATTTAAAAATAATATAAAGAATGAGACTATAATTAATATTAAAGAAAAAATTAATTTTATAATTTCAAATCAAAGAATAGTTTAATAAAAATAATAATTTTGGAGATTATTGATAAAGAAATTCTTTTTCTTTGAAGTTTTTAAAGTATATAACTTAACTTTGATTTACAAGACCAATATTTTTTTAAACTATAAAAACAAATGATAATTTTAAATATATGAATTATTTTTATTTTAATATTTATTGTAGGAAATTTAATTTTTATTTCTAAGCACAAACATTTATTAATTGTTTTACTTAGATTAGAATTTATTGTATTAAGAATTTTTTTTTTTATATTAATTTATTTAAGATCTATTGATTATGATATATATATATTAATAGTATTTTTAGTTTTTTCTGTTTGTGAAGGTGCTTTAGGTTTATCTATTTTAGTTTCTATAATTCGAACTCATGGAAATGATTATTTTCAAAGATTTAATTTGTTATAAATTTATATTAATTCATTTAAAATTTTTTTATTTATTTAAAATTTAATTATTTAAATAAATAAATAATATATAATAAAATTATATTTAAATATAAAAATGATAAAATTTTTAATTATAATAATTTTTATAATTCCTTTATGTTTTATAAAAAATATATTTTGATTGGTTCAAATAATATTATTTTTATTAATATTTTTATTTATAAATTTAGGTATAAGATTAAATTTATTTTGTAATTTAAGATATATATTATCTTGTGATATTATATCATATGGATTAATTATATTAAGAATTTGAATTTCTATTTTAATAATTATAGCTAGAGAAAATTTAAATAAAACAAATTTTTATATTAATTTTTTTTTATTTAATATTATTTTTTTATTAATTATATTATATATAACTTTTAGTACAATAAATATATTTATATTTTATTTATTTTTTGAGGGTAGATTAATTCCTACTTTATTATTAATTATTGGTTGAGGTTATCAGCCTGAACGTATTCAAGCTGGTATATATTTATTATTTTATACTTTATTTGTTTCATTACCATTATTAATAGGAATTTTTTATGTTTTTAATGAAACATATTGTATAATAATTTATTTTTTAAAGTTTTTTAATTTAAATATATACATATTATATTTTTCTATAATTTTAGCTTTTTTAGTTAAAATACCTATATATTTTGTTCATTTATGATTACCTAAAGCTCATGTTGAAGCTCCTGTTTCAGGTTCTATAATTTTAGCAGGTATTATATTAAAATTAGGAGGATATGGTTTATTACGCTTATTAGTTTTTTTACAAGAAATTAATTTAAAATTAAATTATATTATAATTGTAATTAGATTAATTGGAGGATTTTATATTAGATTAAAGTGTTTTTGTCAAGTTGATATTAAATCATTAATTGCTTATTCTTCTGTAGCTCATATAAGAATTGTAATTAGTGGTATTATAGTAATGAATTATTGAGGGTTTATTGGTTCTTATATTTTAATAATTGGTCATGGATTATGTTCATCAGGAATATTTTGTTTAGCTAATATTAGATATGAGCGTTTACATAGACGAAGATTATATATTAATAAGGGTATAATGAATTTTATACCTTCAATAAGTTTATGATGATTTTTATTAATATCTTCTAATATAGCAGCTCCTCCTAGATTAAATCTTATAGGTGAAATTAGTTTAATTAATAGATTAATAAGATGATCTTGAATTTCTATATTAATATTAATATTAATTTCATTTTTTAGAGCTGGATATAGACTATATTTATATTCATTTATTCAACATGGAAAGTATTATTCAGGTATTTATAGATATTATATAGGTGTTTCTCGAGAATATTTAATATTAATATTACATTGATTACCTTTAAATATTTTAGTTTTAAAAATTGATTATAGAATAATTTGATTTTATTTAAATAATTTAATAAAAAATATTGATTTGTGGTATCAAAAATATGAGAAATTCATTTTAAATTATTAATAGTATAAAATATTCAATTTGTTTTATTTCTTTTGTTTTTTTATTTATAATAAGAATAATTAATTTTTTATTTATAATTTATTTTATTATAAATAATATAACTATTATAATAGAATGAGAAATTATTTCTTTTAATTCAGTTAGAATTATTATATCTATTTTATTAGATTGAATATCTTTATTATTTATAATATTTGTTTTTTTAATTTCTTCTGTTGTTATTTATTATAGAAAAAGATATATAAGATCTGAATTAAATTTAATACGATTTATTATTTTAGTTTTATTATTTGTTTTTTCTATAATATTATTGATTATTAGTCCAAATATTATTAGAATTTTATTAGGTTGAGATGGTTTAGGATTAGTTTCTTATTGTTTAGTGATTTATTATCAAAATTTAAAATCTTATAATGCTGGTATATTAACTGCTTTAAGAAATCGAATTGGAGATGTACTTATTTTAATATCAATTTCTTGAATATTAAATTATGGAAGTTGAAATTATATTTTTTATTTAGAATTTATAAATAATGATTGAGAAATAATTATAATTAGTATATTAATTATTATAGCAGCTATAACTAAAAGTGCTCAAATTCCTTTTAGATCTTGATTACCAGCTGCTATAGCAGCTCCTACACCAGTTTCAGCTTTAGTTCATTCTTCTACTTTAGTAACAGCTGGTGTTTATTTATTAATTCGATTTAATTTATTATTAATTGATATATTTTTTTTAAAATTATTATTATTATTATCTGGATTAACTATATTTATAGCGGGTATTTCAGCTAATTATGAGTTTGATTTAAAAAAAATTATTGCTTTGTCTACTTTAAGACAATTAGGTTTAATAATAAGAATTTTAAGAATAGGATTGCCTGATTTAGCTTTTTTTCATTTATTAACTCATGCTATATTTAAGGCTTTATTATTTATATGTGCTGGTGTTATTATTCATATAATAAATGATATACAAGATATTCGTTTTATAGGAGGAATTAGATTATATATTCCTTTAACTTCTTTATGTATAAATATTTCTAATATAGCTTTATGTGGAATTCCTTTTTTAGCTGGATTTTATTCTAAGGATTTAATTTTAGAATTAGTGAGATTTAGAAATTTAAATTTATTAATTTTTTTTTTATATTATGTTTCTACAGGATTAACTATATTTTATACTTTTCGTTTAACAATATATTTAATAGTAAATGATTATAATTTAATAAGAATTTATAATTTATATGACGAAGATTTTACTATATTAAAAAGAATATTTGTTTTATTATTTATAAGAATTATTAGAGGAAGATTTTTAAGATGATTAATTTTTTCTTATCCTTATATAATTTATTTACCTTTTAATTTAAAAATAATAGTAATTTATGTTAGATTAATTGGAGGTGTTATAGGTTATTTAATTAGAAATATAAATATTTATTCTGTTAATAAATTTATTATAACTTATAATTTAAGAAATTTTTTATGTTTAATGTGATTTATACCTAATTTATCTACTTATGGATTAAGATATTATTTTTTAAATTTTGGTCAAAATTTATTAAAAAATATTGATTTAGGTTGAAGAGAATTATATAGAGGATTTGGAATAGTAAAAATTTTAAAAAAATATTCTGTTTTTTATAATATATATCAAATAAATAATTTTAAAATTTATTTATTTAGATTTATTATTTGAATAATAATAATTTTATTTATATTATTACTTAATAATTAATTAATTTAAATAGCTTATAAATTAGAGCATAATATTGAAGATATTAAGGAGATAGATTTATCTTTAAATATATGAATTTTTATTTATAAAAAAAAATTTTTTATTTTTACAATGAAAATGTAAAGTTTTAATTTAAACTATATAAATAGAAATATTAATGGAATTTAACCACTAAAAATTAAGTTAGCAGCTTAATTTTAATCTTTATATTTCTAAAATTTAATTGGAATTAATAATTCAATTTTATCATTAACAGTGATATACCTCTATTTGGTTTCAATTAATAAATAAGGAGTTTAATTAACTCTTTCTTTTAAGTCGAAATTAAATGCAAAAATTGCTTCTTATTTAAGATAAATTATAATAATAATATTTTTTGAATGCAAATCAAATGTTTTATTTAAACTATAATCCTAATTAGTTCAATTTAATATATTTTGATTTCATTCATGATATAAACCAATTAATAAAATTAAAATAAAAAAAAATCTAATTTTTGTTCAAAAAATAAAATTTACTAATTTAAATAAAGGAATAATTGGAAAAATAAGTGCAATTTCTACATCAAAAATTAAAAAAATTACAGTAATTAAAAAAAAATGTAAAGAAAAAGGAATTCGAGCTGAGGATTTTGGATCAAATCCACATTCAAAAGGTGAGCATTTTTCTCGATCTGAAAAGGTTTTTTTTGATAAAATAATTGATAAAAATATTATAATATTAGATACTAATATAATAATAATAAAAATATTTGTTATTAAAATAATTATTTATATTAAAATTATTAAACTTTTTGATTGGAAGTCAAATATACTAAATATATTATATAAATAATTAGTTTCCTCATCAATAAATTGAAATATAAAGGAATAATCATACTACATCTACAAAATGTCAATATCAAGCTGCTGCTTCAAATCCAAAGTGATGATTTCTAGAGAAATGGTTATTTAAATGACGAATTAAACAAATTAATAAAAATAATGTTCCAATAATTACATGTAATCCATGAAATCCTGTTGCTATAAAAAATGTTGATCCATAAATTCTATCTGCAATAGTAAAAGGTGCTTCTAAATATTCATAAGCTTGAAGAATTGTAAAATAAATTCCTAAAATAATTGTAATAAAAAGACCTTGAGTTATTTGAGAATTATTATTCTCTATAATAGCATGATGGGCTCAAGTAACAGATACTCCAGAACTAATTAAAATAATTGTATTTAATAATGGAATTTGAAATGGATTAAATGGAATAATACTAGTAGGTGGTCAGATAGCTCCAATTTCAATATTAGGTGCAAGTCTTCTGTGAAAAAATGCTCAAAAAAATGATACAAAAAAAAAGATTTCAGATACAATAAATAAAATTATTCCTCATCGAAGTCCTTTAGTAACTAAAATTGTATGTTTACCTTGTAAAGTTCCTTCACGACAAATATCTCGTCATCATTGATATATAGTTAAAATAACAATTAAATAACCTAAAATTAATAAATTTATATTAAAATTATGGAATCATTTTACTATTCCTGTTACAAGAACTATAACTCCAATAGCCCCTGTTAAAGGTCATGGTCTATAATCCACTAAATGAAATGGGTGATTAAAGCTTGTTTTCATTAATTTACTTCTCTAGAATATAATGTTCTTAAAATTGCAATTACATAAGATTGAATAATTGTAACTGCTGATTCTAAAATTAATAATAAAATTTGAACAATAATTAAAATTATAACAAAATAATATGGTATACCTGGTCCTGTTCCTCTTAATAAAGTTATTAATAAATGTCCAGCAATTATATTTGCAGTTAATCGTACTGCTAAAGTTCCTGGACGAATAATATTTCTAATTGTTTCAATTAATACTATAAATGGTATTAAAATAGAGGGTGTTCCTTGTGGAATTATATGAATAAATATATGTTGAGAATTATTAATTCATCCATAAATTATAAATCTTAATCATAATGGTAAAGAAATAGATAAGGATAAAGTTAAATGACTTGTTCTAGTAAAAATATATGGGAATAAACCTAAAAAATTATTAAATAAAATAAATGAAAATATAGAAATAAAAATAAATGTAGAGCCTTGAAAATAATTATTTTTTAATAAAGTTTTAAATTCATTATGAAGTTTTAATAAAATAAAGTTTCATAAATAAAAATGTCGATTAGGAATTAATCAAAATGAATAAGGAATAAATATAATTCCTAATAATGTTCTAATTCAATTAAAAGGAATATTAAATAAATTAGTTGAAGGATCAAAAATTGAAAATAAATTGCTTATCATTTTCAATTAAAACTTTTTAACTTAATAGATAAATTATTATTTTTATTTAAAATTTTTTTATTAAAAATATAATAATTTATAATATTAAAAATTAAATAAATTAATAAAAAAAAAAAGAAAGAGATTAATCAATTAATTGGTATTATTTGTGGAATAAAAGAATATTACATAAAGGTAATAATTTAAATTTGACATATTTATGTTATAATTTTAACTAATTCTTTATATTAAATTCATTAGAAGTAAATGCTAATTTACTATAAAATGGTTTAAGAGACCAGTACTTGCTTTCAGTCATCTAATGAAGAATAATTATTAATTCAATTAATAAAATTTTTAATTGAAATTCTTTCAATTACAATAGGTATAAAACTATGATTTGCTCCACAAATTTCTGAACATTGTCCATAAAAAATACCAGGTCGATTAATAAAAAAATTAGTTTGGTTTAAACGTCCTGGATTAGCATCAACCTTTACTCCTAATGAAGGTACAGTTCAAGAATGAATTACATCTGTTGCTGTTACTATAATTCGAATTTGATTATTTATTGGTAAAACAATACGATTATCAACATCTAATAATCGGAAACTATTAGGACTTAATTCATTAGATGGAATTATATATGAATCAAATTCAATATTATGAAAATCTGAATATTCATAACTTCAATATCATTGATGTCCAATAGATTTTAAAGTAATTAAAGGATTATTTAGTTCATCTAATAAATATAATAAACGTAAAGAAGGTAATGCAATAAAAATTAAAGTAATTGCTGGTAAAATAGTTCAAATTAATTCAATTATTTGTCCTTCTAATAAAAATCGATTAATATATTTATTAAATAATAGTCTTGATATTAAATAACCTACTAAAATTGTAATTATAATAAGAATAATTAAAGTATGATCATGAAAAAAAATAATTTGTTCTATTAAAGGAGATGCTCCATTTTGTAAATTAAGATTAGATCATGTTGCAATTTCTAAAAAAAGGATAATCCTTTATAAATGGGGTTTAAATCCATTACATATAATCTGCCATATTAGAAGAAATTTCTTAAAATAGGAAGTTCATTATATGAATGTTCAGCTGGAGGAAGATTTTGATATCATTCAATTGAAGATGATAAATTTAATGTAAATAGTGCGATTCGTTGATTAACTAAAGATTCTCAAATAATAATTAATATAAATATAATAGCTAATAAAGAAATATAAGAACCTAAAGATGAAATAATATTTCATGAAATATATGAATCAGGATAATCTGAGTATCGTCGAGGTATACCAGCTAATCCTAAAAAATGTTGAGGGAAAAAAGTTATATTTACTCCAATAAATATAATAAAAAATTGAATTTTTAAAAGATAAGGATTTAATGATAATCCTGTAAATAAAGGATATCAATGAATAAATCCTCCTAAAATAGCAAATACAGCTCCTATAGATAAAACATAATGGAAATGAGCAACTACATAATAAGTATCATGTAAAGTAATATCAATTGATGAATTAGATAAAATTACTCCTGTTAATCCTCCAACAGTAAATAAAAATACAAATCCTAATCTTCATAAAATAGAAGGAGAATAATTAATTTGAGTACCATGAAATGTAGCTAATCAACTAAAAATTTTAATACCAGTTGGTACAGCAATAATTATAGTTGCTGATGTAAAATAAGCTCGAGTATCAATATCTATTCCTACAGTAAATATATGATGAGCTCAAACAATAAATCCTAATAATCCAATAGCTAATATTGCATAAATTATTCCTAAACAACCAAATGTTTCCTTTTTACCTCTTTCTTGAGAAATAATATGGGAAATTATTCCAAATCCTGGTAAAATTAAAATATAAACTTCTGGATGGCCAAAAAATCAAAATAAATGTTGATATAAAATTGGGTCACCTCCTCCAGCAGGATCAAAGAAAGATGTATTTAAATTTCGATCAGTTAAAAGTATAGTAATAGCTCCAGCTAATACAGGTAATGATAATAATAATAAAAATGCAGTAATTCCTACCGCTCAAATAAATAAAGGTATTTGATCAAAAGATAAACTATTTAATCGTATATTAATAATTGTAGTAATAAAATTAATAGCTCCAAGAATTGATGAAATACCAGCTAAATGAAGGGAAAAAATAGCTAAATCAACTGAACTTCCTCCATGAGCAATATTAGATGAAAGTGGGGGGTACACTGTTCATCCTGTTCCTGCTCCATTTTCTACAATTCTACTTGAAATTAATAAAGTTAAAGAAGGGGGTAAGAGTCAAAAACTTATATTGTTTATTCGAGGAAATGCTATATCAGGAGCTCCTAATATTAATGGGACAAGTCAATTACCAAATCCTCCAATTATAATAGGTATAACTATAAAAAAAATTATAATAAAAGCATGAGCTGTTACAATAGTATTATAAATTTGATCATCTCCAATTAAAGATCCAGGGTTTCCTAATTCAGCTCGAATTAATAATCTTAATGAAGTTCCTACTATTCCTGCTCAAATTCCAAAAATAAAATATAATGTTCCAATATCTTTATGATTTGTTGAATAAAGTCATTTTCGCTGATTAAAAAAATAAAATGGCCGAGTTTAGGCGATAAATTGTAAATTTATTTACGAGAAAAATTCTCTTTTATTAATTATTATTATTATTATAGCTTTATATTCATTAATGATATAAAATTGCAAATTTTAAGGAGTAGAAATTTCTATTAAGGCTTAAAGATCAATTTCTTTATAAATAATTTTGAAGATTATTAGTTTTATTTAACTTAAAACCTTAATAAAAAAAAAAAGTTCTAAAAATTATTCCAAATAAAGAAATAAAAGAAAATAAATTAATAATTAAAAAATAATTATTTTTAATAAAAATTTTAAATCATTTTATTTTTAAATAGTTAAATATAAAAGCTGAATATCTAATACGAATATAAAAAAATAATATAACTAATCTTATTATAATAAAAATAAAAGTTATTAAATATATATTATTATTAATTAAAAAATTAATAATAATTCATTTAGGAAAAAATCCAATAAAGGGGGGAAGACCTCCTAAAGAAAGAAAATTAATTAATAAATTAATTTTAATAAAAAAATTTATATTATTAATAAATAATTGATTAATAAAATATATATTTAAAATATAAAATAAAAAACATATAATTCTAATTATAAATGAATATAAAAAAATATAAAAAAATCATAAAGTTTCTCTAATTATAATAGATGATAATATTCATCCTAAATTATTAATAGATGAAAAAGCTATTAATTTTCGTAAAGATGTTTGATTTAATCCTCCAATAGCTCCAATTATAATATTTAAAATAATAATAATAGTAATAAAATTATTATTTAAATAGTAAGATAAAATAATTATAGGAGTAATTTTTTGTCAAGTTATTAAAATAAAATTATTTAATCATGATAATCCTTCAACAATATTAGGAAATCAAAAATGAAATGGTGCTCTTCCTATTTTTATTAATATTGAAGAATTTATTATAATAGAAATAAAATTATTTATTTCAAAATTTTTTATAAAAATTAATTTAATTAAAATTGTAAATAAAAAATTAATAGAAGCAATAGATTGTGTAAGAAAATATTTTAATGATGCTTCTCTTGATAATAAATTATTAGAGTTTGAAATTAGGGGGATAAATCTTAAAAGATTAATTTCTAAACCAATTCAACATCCAAATCATGAGTTAGAAGAAATAGAAATTAAAGTTCTAAAAAATAAAATAAAATAAAAAAATATCTTATTAGAATTAAATAAAAAAAAAATTTAAAATAAGAAATTAATATTTCTTTTAAGAATTAAAAATTCAAATTATATATTTTAGTGTAAGATGCACAATAGTTTTTGATACTATTAGGTATAGTTTAATTCTATAAAATATAATAAAGGTAAATAATTTACTTAATTTATCCTATCAGAATAATCCTTTAATCAGGCACTTTATTTTTAAAAAAAAGGTATTTCCTTTATAGTTGGGGTATGAACCCAAAAGCTTAATCTTAGCTTATTTTTAA